GTGCTCTACAGGCCGAACTCCATCTTTCTTCCCAACGAGCCCATTTTTTTTGAAGACGGGCGTTGCGTTCGGTTCGAAAGGCATGGTTTTCAGTATGTCTCCAGATAGAGCCCCCACTCTTAGGCTAGCTAGTGAGCGGTTCTTTCGGGCGGGAAGCTGGCCGGGCCCTACGGGCGGGCATCTCCCGCAATGCAAGCAGCATTGTTCGCCACCACCCGGGAAGCAAAAGATTATAGAGTCCAGGCTTAAAATACATGCATAGATAGTGGTCTAATGACAAGGGCCGACGACGGAAGCTCGGGACGGAGCCGTATGATGCGGAAGTCTCACGTACGGTTCCCTGAGAAGGGAGTGGCTACCTACTGGAGCTTCGACCAACCACCGCCGGTCAATTCTGCTTTGGGGCCACCCCTTACTCTACCATTATTATAGGGGTCTGGGGTTCGAGACAAAGAAAGATCAAGGCAGCATATCAGTTTTTTCTTTATACTTTACTTGGATCTGTTTTTATGCTATTAGCTATTCTGTTGATTCTTCTCCAAACAGGAACCACCGATTTACAAATATCATTAACCACAGAATTTAGTGAGCGGCGCCAAATCTTTCTATGGATTGCTTCTTTCGCCTCTTTCGCCGTCAAAGTGCCTATGGTACCAGTTCATATTTGGTTACCCGAAGCTCATGTAGAGGCACCTACGGCAGGATCCGTCATCTTGGCAGGAATTCCTTTAAAATTGGGAACCTACGGGTTTTTAAGATTTTCAATACCCATGTTTCCCGAAGCGACACTTTGTTCCACTCCTTTCATTTATACTCCAAGCGCGATTGCAATAATATATACTTCCTCGACCACTTCAAGACAGATCGATCTTAAGAAGATCATTGCTTACTCCTCAGTAGCCCATATGAATCTGGTGACTATTGGTATGTTTAGTCGGGCGGCGGCCGTTAGGTCACCTATTTTTAGTTATGGACACACAAGGCCAAAACATGTGTGCCGGGCGTGCGACCCATCAACCTACTAGCAATGGGGGAGAAAACATAGCATGTCGCAACAAAAGCTTGATTCGAGGCGTCAGCAAAACACTGCCGTCTGTTCCAAAAGCAAAAAGCCCTTAGCGCCCCGGGACGGGAGTGGGGGACCGGCCCTACGCGCAGGCAACAGCAGCACCGGCTCTACGAAGTAAGAATCTAATCTTTCCGTTGGCTTTCCCAATTCATTCGTGAATAAGAATGAAAGGGCGTGAAGCGAGCGCTTCTAGCTGCTTCGCCTGCTTCTGATTATGGCGGCTATGTTGGCGTGGCGGAAATTAACGAAAAGCGATATGAACGTGCTATTTTAAAATCGATTGATAGATAGCCTGATCTCTTCTGTTCTGATAGATCGAAAGAGTAGGAATGGATAGAGAGGGGGAATCTATAAAAAAAAAGGCGTCTCTTTGAGACCCTATTTCTATCTATTGATGAGACAACTATCTATTCTTGATCCATCAGAAAGAAATCGATATTTTTCTGATGGAGTCTACATCGTACGTAGAGCGCCCAAGCGCTTTTTTGGCCAGCTCTGTTCTCTTATCCATCGGTCCAATGCACTGGGCCCATCTCATAGAGGTACACAATTTTAAGTTGTGTTGTTGTTGTTCGCCGCCTCGACGCATTCCCTTCTCTCCCCGGCATCGTCTCACACAGAAGGAGTGCGGAGCCCCGGCCCGACCTGTAGGTCCGCTAACGTAAAGCGAGGAGTTGAGCCTGAACTGGCGAACCGAAGTCACTTTTGGAACCATACTTCCGACAGCTAACACGTGTATAGTCCAGCGGGAACGCGCAGCGCAAACGAACGTGAGCTGCTATACCGAATCCCCCGCTGGCCATCGGGGACCGAGTGGTAAGGCCATGATCCGCAGGGGAACGGATCACTCATTCTTCCATTGGGGACAGGTGCGCGAACGACAACTCCAAACGTCACACATCCGCCGTCTATCTACCGTTTAGGTGGCACCAGCGAGATCCAGCTAAGGTAAGGAACTTCGTGTCGCGGCTGCTCCACTCCGCTGCGGTCTCATGAACTGAACTTCGTTGCCTTCCCGCGCGCGAAGCGAATGGGCGCTGTGCCGTGGGTCAGTTTCGGGGCGGGGGGGGCGAAGAGAGACCAGAAGAATGATTCATTTGGATCGACGAGCTTTTTCAGCCCCAAAACTAAGAATCAATGGAATGTCTGTCTATCCATGAACATCTATTCTATCTGTATATCTAGGGGATCTATCTATACATATAAAAGTTTTTTATGGCATGATCGCCTAGCCGTAGCCGCATATCAGCTGCGCTCAATATGCGGGATTTCTGTTGGATCAGATCTTTCGCTTTGCCAGAAGCAAGACGAGTAAGCGGAGCTGTCGTAGAAGCAGTAGCTTCCCCCGGCCGACCGACTAAAATACAACAGTCGCGACCTACTTTGATTCAAAAAAAAGAAAGGCGAAGGGTTTGGCAACAAGCAAACGGCTTTCTATCATAGTTGCAAGGGTTCCCTTAACTACTTAACAAAGGCAGCTTTCGGTTGGTTTCATAAGAGAGCTGTTCACTACAAGCTATCAGCGCTGTCTTAGATTGAACGGCAATAAGATAAGTCGACGTTCAATCTCTAAGGCGGGTTTCCGCTGAGAATAGTGTTCGTGCCCAAAGGTGAACAAAGCCCTAGCTTCTAGAGTTCGCTGCTTTTCCCAGGCTGTATAAGGGCTTATACTGCTCGCCTTTGTTTGATATGTTCATTCAGTAACAATACAAACTACAACTCCACAAAAGTGGAAGGGCCACTATAGATAGAAGTAGCCTATAGTATAGTAGTCGGCCTAACCAAAGCGTCACGACAACATAAAATGACTCTTATGAATGGAATCTTAAGTAGGGGGCTTAGCCCGCCCGCCTACCAATCAAAGAGGCTGAGAGTAAGCGTAAGCTCACCCGTAAGCTCGAAGAGCTTCCCTTCATTCGCTTCGCGGGAGCCGCACAGCACATAGTTGGAAGTCAGAGGGCCCATACTACCTGCCTAACCCTTCGCTCCGAGGGACCGTAGATCGGAAAGCGCCTTATAAATCACCCCATTCATCCAAAAGAGAAGGGGCCTATGTATTTGCATGACCCCTGCGGATGTTACCCTATATACACCCGGAGCCAATCCCCTAGCGGTCCTGCCACCACGCCGCAGAACGGAAGCTCGTGTGGAACCTTTTATTTCTGGCGTAAGAGTGGTGGAACGTAACAAAATATGACACCCGAAGCACCTGGCCCGCCCCTTCTTCTTCGGTAAAGCCAACCTATTTTTCGCCAGTGCTGACGCAGTGCGCACGTATATAAGGAAAGAAAAATCCCAGTGGGGGTGGAGAATGGGGGCCGGTGCCTTTCTTTTACGGCCTAAACTCCTATTTGTCAGCCGTGGGGAACTACTGCTCAGTCGGGAGGGGGGGAAAGGCTTGGGCCTACCTATCCCGATAGGACCCCATAAAGGAACGGGAGCTGTTGAGAGGTTCCATATTGCCGAGCCGAAGGGCAGGGCAGCACTTCTGTACGTGATCGTAGTATGTCACGTCGTCTCGTTCCCGCTGCATCGAAGAGTACCTATGCACTATGTTCCGGTTCACTGATAAGGAAGATAGAGTTGGGATGGGGGTCTACAATGTGATACTTAAGTATGACCCGGGGAGATAGATGCTAACTATGGGTAGGAAGCAGGAACCATTATTACAAAATTTCGGGGCGTTACAAATATCTTATACTACCATCAATCGAAAGAGCGGAACGACCAGAGAAAGAAGTGAAGTTAGAAAGCCGTATGATAGGTGGTAACTATCTTGTATGGTTCGGGGGGTAATCGGCGTACTCCGATCAGTGGGGGGAATCTTTGGCTCTATCGAACATACAGGGAATTGGAGGTAGCATTCTACCGATGTCAAGTCATGGACTGGTTCCTTCAGCCCTTTTTCTATGTGTTGGTGTTCTATATGACCGACATAAGACTCGACTTGTTAGGTATTACGGAGGTTTAGTGAGCACCATGCCGAATCTCTCTACCATTTCCTTCTCTTCCACTTTGGCCAATATGAGTTCACCTGGTACTAGCAGCTTTATCGGGGAATTTCTCATCTCAGTAGGAGCTTTCCAAAGAAATAGCTTAGTAGCCACATTAGCAGCGCTTGGGATGATTTTAGGCGCGGCGTATTCCCTTTGGCTATATAATCGTGCGGTTTCTGGAAATTTAAAACCCGATTTCCTCCATAAATTCTCCGATCCAAATGGCAGAGAAGTTTCCATATTTTTACCTTTTATTGTTGGAGGGGCGACCGTCCGTTGAACTACCAAAGAAAAAAGGGTAAACCAATGTGATCATGACATTGTAGGTGCTTGCGATGGGACGGGTGCGACTTCCCTCAGTTGGTTTGGGTGGCATAGCCCGTTGCAGAAGTCCCCTTTTGATCCATTTCTTTAGTCTTTAGGGAGCCAAAGCTTTACTAATAAAATAAGGCTCGCGCAGGGGCGCTCACGTTTTTTGGTTGAGCCCTATATTTCTGGGTGGGACCGAGAGAAAGAAAGGACGGGGGGAAACCATGCATGGTACTTCTCGACCGTGTCTCCGAGGGACAGTTGAACGAGCGACTCATGAATGCTGCCGGGTTGGACGAGCCAATAACTCGAACGCGTTCGGTCTGTTTTTTGAACAAGAATCACAGCGTTACCTTACCTTCACCATGATACGGACTCCAAGTTCTTATGGCAGAGCACGAAGAGATTTATCATCAATGGGAATGGAAACCAGAAGCACGACCGGGGTCTTCGTAGTCCGAGATAATAAAACCATCAGTAAGAGTAACGTAAGCATGATACTTTTTGGTAGTACCGGTGAACCAGATGGCCGCGGCGATGGAATCTGGGGCGGAGGACTCGTAGTATCTCTCTAGATCTGGCAAAAGCGAAAGACCCCCTAACGTAATTCGAATGGGGGCTGACAGCTGAGCCCACTCTGGCCTCGCGGGGCGGGCCCCTGTGGTTGCGAGCTGGAGCTGCCATAGCTTATGGCTAGAGCAATGGGAGGGGGCCGGCGGGGCCCCAGCAGAGATAAAAGTAAAGATAACGAGCGCTCCGCTTTCTTAAAAGCAAGGACCACTACGGGAGGTCAAACCAAGGACCTATGGAAGTCGGGGCTCGTCCCCGGTCAATATACGATCAAACAATAGGAGGCCTTAGCACTTACCTCTTTTTTTATTGAAACAAATACCATAGGGGAAAAGCTCGTACAGTTCCCTACCAAGACAACAGAAAGTCTCAACGGATCCTCCGCGCGCTAGGCATACCTCTTCCGTGCGTCTTTCTCGTGGCGGGAACAGAACAACAGGGAAAGACCTGGCCGACCTGCCCAGGGCTCGAGGGCGAGCTTTATTTAAGAGAGAATGGGGAGTGAATCGAAAGGCTTCCGTTTCCTTTCTTGGTTTGGGGGCTTTCGGGCCCCTCTCGATCTTATTCGTAGTTGGGAAGGGGGAAGGAGTCTAAATCGACATTAATGAACCATCATTGATGGACGTTGCACATGACACGATCAATTTGACTCAAGGTCCGGCGCTAATAGAAGTTGCTTACTCTCCTAGTAGCGAAGGAAAAGGGCAGGGCTTTTTTCGTAGTATTAGTGGGCGGGTCTCATGAGATCTATGCCGGCCGTCGGAATCAAACGAAGGTGTCGAAGGACCATTCGATTCATTAAGGGGCATAGGTCTAGGCCTATTTGTTCGGTCAATCACCAAAGGCGGGGGGGGAACCACTATGGACGAGACCCCCGGCCTCGATTCTTTTGCATAGTCCGGGGACAGGCCGCAGCAGAGCAGCGGGGCATAGCGGCGCCCTCGCCTGGCGCCATTCCCGGACCTAGCAGCAGACGGGCGGGCCGTGTCTGAATTCAGACCGGACCAGACCAGACTCTTCTTTGTTTGAGCTGCTCCCACGCACGCAGACCGGGCCGGGCGCAGGTGCCAGATCCGAAAAGTCGAGTTTCAATCAGCCTAGTGCACCAACCACGTGGTACGACGGGAACTCAAAGACCCGGCGAATGATGGCCCACCCAAGAGCGCTCATGTAATATGGGAACTCATGGCTGGAAACAATCCTTATGATTTTGATATCCGTTAGGAATAATAAGAATCAAAGTCCAGGTTGGTTGGTGAGCCTAGTGATAGGAGACTATCTAGCTTGGTTCGGAGAGCACTTGTTGGGTTAAAGATTTTTTTTTGCTAAATGTTACGGCCTAAATGTTGAACTATTGACCCTACTTGTTCGGATGGGTGTTCACCCCAAAGTGTTCCCGGACCGCATGCATACATCCGTAAGTAACTTAGTGCAACATGGAAAATTTAATTGATAGGAATCAGCAAAAAAAATAAAAATGCTTGTTTATTCTTATTCTTAAAAGATGTTTTAAGGTGCTAAATTAATGGGTGCCGGAGCTTAGAGGTAAAAGAGCGGGTTAGGTTAGCTAGGAATTTTTCTTTCTCTTATTACTTAATGAAATAGACCCTCTGGAAAGCTCTAACTTATGAGTTCATGAGCTCTAGCAGTGCTAGCATTTATAGGAATGAATGAGATCTTTCCTGATACTTGTAGCGAGTCAAAATAGGGAAAAAGCGCCTAACACGCGAAGTGCCTATCTCCCTCAGACACTTTCAAAACACTATGGGTCGTTTAGGGGCGGTTGAGTATCCGGCCCGATCGATCGATGGGGTTAAAGAGTCCTTGTTTCATTTCTTTTTATAGGAATATTTTTACTTTATATGCTCTTTTCGCGGTAGAGCTTCTTCTCCAGGACCAGTTGCAGCCCTAGATTCTCTTTCTTCGTATCTTTATTTAGATGCGGATTATTCTTATCCTCTTGATTCAGCGGCTGATTCATCAGTTGGATATTCATATGTTGTCGAATCAGAATTTAGCCTTTCTTTAGCTATATTGGGACATATTGAGTCCCAATATATAAATAGACCCTGCATAAGTGGTTGATCTTAGCGTGCTAGCCGCTGCTTCATTTCGTATAGTGATAACGCTTTCTCTTTCTTAGCGCTCCACTCCCCTTGTATAGTAAGAGGAACTCTGGTTACGCGGCTTCTCTTATAGGGATTTTCTCTGACTTGACTCAGCTTGACCTACTTGACTCAGCGGTTAGAGTATCGCTTTCATACGGCGAGAGTCATTGGTTCAAATCCAATAGTAGGTAAGACCGGCCGAAACCCCTGTTTTTGCCAGCATGACAGCAAGCACGGACTGGCTGCAAGGCAAGGAGTCGAATGACCAAAGCAACGGTTGCTTCAACTTTTTGCCTTCTTCGACCGCCTTGACACTTTAATATCAAGTAAGCCCACATACATGAAGAGAAGAATCGGTCGAGCGGAAAAAAGAAAGAAAAGGGCCAGGGATTTGCCGACTGAGGCTCTTTTCAAGTTTGCCTACGTATCTGCCGCACTTGGCCAGGATCAAGTCAGCACTTTAGAATGAAGAAGACAATGCGCACATAGAATAGAAAGCTGCTGTTTGCAAGCTATTTCTTTAGCATTATAACCCGCCCTTCCTGTTAAGGAGTGACGGAGCTCTCCTAAGCAAGAGAAAGGAAAGGTAAACTTGTTTTGAACAAAATTCCATAGAAGGTGCAGATGAATAAGCGGTATTGGAGGAGGGAACAGCCATAGTTGATGCATCGAATGCTAGTGCAATAAGACTTGATGAAGGCGGGATAACGGCACTTGCCTTCAAGCTTGAAACTTCTTGCCCCTCCATCCTGCCTTTAATAGTATAAATCTTCGACATCTTCAGCGGAATCTTCATCTTTCTTCTCCAGTTGATGATGCATATTCATATTGAACTTCAACCAATGTCACTTGCTCAACAACTGCCTTCTTCCACAGTAGCTTCCTCTCCATCCTGAGGCGAGTCCACAAATCCAATTTTGTCCATTTCTTCTGCCCGTGCCGTGGTTGACTTCTTGGATTCCATTTTTTTTTATGGTCACTTATGTTATTGAAAATTATTATAGATTCATTTAGTGTTATTACTTGACTCACTACGGAACTTCCTTTGGGCGAGCCTACTTACTTAACTTTTTTGACTGCGGAGCTACTTCGCCCCTTCCTTATTAACTAGTTGCTTTGGCGTAGCACTTGGGTTATATGTCCCGGACAGGATATCCTGCCTATGGGCTATAATAGAGAGTCGTTGCTGCTAAGCCAGTCCCATTCTATTATTGATCGTCCGCAGTAACCTCTCGAACTAACTCTTCGGCTTCGCCTCTGTATGCGTCGATATCCCTTTCTTCATGCTCGTATGGTGGAGCGGGCAAACAGGGATTAGTTTACTAGTTAGCCATATGCCTCGTAATAATACGAGTAGTTTGAATAGAGGGCATACCTCTGAGTAATCATTCGCTAGTCCGGATAAAAAAAAAATAAGAAAGGAAAGCTTCGTTACTCTTTTACTAGGCCTTTGATGCTACGGGATGCCGAAAGCAAGGACAGATTATTAGAGCTGCCGCCTAGGGCAAAGAAGGTGTTGGTGTAGCAGGGAAGGAATCACTCGCTCCTATGACTACAGAAGACAGAACAACAGGTTGCAGGAAATCCTATGCTGGGGTCCGGAACTTCCTTTGACCCCGAGATATCACTGCCCTCTCTTGGAGGCCCACTTTAGAGTTGTTGGCCCCGATGTATGATAAGACCTTCGGACCCGCGAAACTAAGTATGAGTCCTCACTATATAAATTTTTTATCCACGGCTAGCTTCCATCAAAGATTCTGCCTTCCCCTAATCTTAGATTTTCTCTGCCCTCTAACTAATAGAATTTCTGGCTTTCGTCTGCACCCTCCCTTTCTTCTCCTAAGAGATATGGAAGTTTAAAATTAGGCCTTGAATCGCCGTTGAGGGTTCAGCAGGTATAATCGTTAGCTGACCTAGACGAAAAGGGGAATCCTGCCGTAGACTTCTGATCACGGGTAGGTAAGCAGCATTGGGCTTTGATCTTCTTAGACTTAAGAGTGAGGGGAAAGGGAAGGTTTTTTCCTCATCCTTTGACTTTTAGAGCAGATAGGGACTATTCACGCTAATGGAGCTCTAGCTGCCTTTGGAAGTATGTCCGGGGCAAAGAGATTGAAGTAGGGGAGTCCGGGCACACAGGAAGTGAGCTTTCTTCGGTGACAGATATCATGATTTTAGTTGGAAAAAGAAGCCTAGCTTCATTGCAGCGGGGCAGAGTCATGATCATCTCGCTCATACGGGATTAATCAATTGGGTTCAAATCCTGCCTTTAGTGTCTGAAATCGCGTAAGAACAGAGAAAGCAGTTCGCTTGTTGAGATGACAGGTTGATTGAATTCTTTCCTTTTTTTGGCAAAACCTTAGGAGCCAAGTGGCAAAGGAAGAGTGATCTCACCCTTTCACAAGGATCTCTTAATCCCGGTTCTTCGGCCAAGTCTACTAGCCCAGTCATACAGATTAAGTAAAGACTATTAGCGCATCCGGCTTTATATTGATACGACGAGAAAAGATCAGGAAGTTGGCTTGAGCCTGCGAACAAGATGTCGAACTTGATGGCATTCTTTCTTTATCTTACTACTCAATCTTCGTTACTTCGGCTGCTAGAATGCTAGTTATCGAACGAGCTGTTCTCTCTTTCCTTGTCCGATTACGTAGCCCTAGAATCTTTCTTTCCTGCCTTTCTCTTCGATAACTACTAAACCTTCTAACCAAAGGTAGCTGTGAACTTATTCTTTCGATATCTATGAGGATAGACCTACTGTTTAAGCGCTTTCGATCGTTGCCGAGCTTCCAGCTCTATATGGATAAAGGAGGTTTTCTATTAAATCGATGTCTACGCTTCCCACTTTGAGCGCGAACCCCCACGTGCGATTCTACCTCCGGACCTATCTTAGAGTCGTCTAGAGGCTGAGATTGGTGTTCGACTCCCTTTGAGTAAGAACTTAGGACACGGCTTGTTGACCGGTAGGGCATTGATCATAAGTATTGGTTTTGACGATTCCTAACTTACATGGAAGAATGCCCGAGATGTCGACAACCCCGGCCTCTGAGAGAAAGGATTGAAATGAAGAATTTGCTCCGACATCGGTAACGAATCTTCCCGGGGTCTGTGCCGGCTTTTGAGTTCCTGGTCGATGGTCAACCTAAAGCGGGTCAACCTTTCTTTCTTTAGAGCGATAGATGCTAGGTTTCAGCTTTCTTCTCTCCAGAGGGATATATATTAATAATTAGATTAACGACCCCGCTTTCCTTCGAAGTCGACATGCCTTTTGACTTGCTTTATGCCGAATGCCGAGTTTTTACTATGCTTTTCCCTATTGATAGGTGACGCTGTAGAGAGCTCTAAGCAGGTTGTTGGAGAAAGAGGCCATTATGAAAAAGAGGGCCACGCTCGCATTGGTTCTATGGGCTAAAGGAAGAGTAACCACATAACTAGTGGCAAACTAACCATTTCTCTATATCAACTTATTTGAAGAAACTTAGCGCTTCTTATCTTACTTAGGATACCTGTTCTTACTTAGGAGGGAAGTATTGGCTTGAGGCGTTCCTGTAGCTGTCTGATTCCAAGTATGAGTCTTCCACCGCGCAGTTTTCTCATCTATATGGGAGATCCATTGGAGAAGTCGATTGAATTGACTTTGTAATCTGCTTTCTTTTTAATGAATCTTCCATCTTTGCCCGGCTTTATATTTATAGATTAGTGGCCAGAAGTCGGATAAAAGCATTAGGTTTAGGAGCGGCGAATGGGCTCGAATCCCATATCTGCTAAAGTGTGATGGTAGTCGTCTTTGATCGAGATCGATATTCTAATTTGGTAACTCAGATGGAAAGCTAGCCCGATCTAATAAGCGATCTAAAAGAGGTTAGAGGAATAGTTCAACTCAGACGAGAAAGCGGCCTTCCTCTATAAAGATGGATTCCTGTAATCGGCGGCATAGAGCAGGAAGTCTCAATAGCAGAAGAAGTCAGCTGAGCAAGTGGGAGCCATAACCGGAACTGGAATGAATTCAAGATCCCGGACCTAAAGAAAGAAGAATGACTCGTTTCCCTCCTTCGCTGAACATCATCCGAAAGGCGCTTATTGACATCCGTGTCCGTTTCGGGAACTATTCCAACAGCTACGGACGACTAATAAGATCAGAAAGATCAGGAGACTCGCCCGCTACTATAATAAAATAATGGCTCAAAGTTCTGTAGGATAAAAAAACGCAAGAAAGCTCACTTCAACAATCTCTTTCCTATTTCGTTGCTATGATAGGTATTCTGTCTTGGAATGCGAGAGATAAGCCACTGAAGCCCCTCCTTAAACTCAATTTTCATAGGTGGGAGCTCTCACTAAGGTGATACGTCTTGAATTCCCCTTTGGCCGGAGGAAGATCAAATGACTCTCTTTCGAGTGAAGCTCTTTCCCCGGGTTTATTTAAGAATGGGCCCTTCCTATAACCTAGGGATATGTCTTCCCGGAGCTGACCCACTAAGCAAAGTTAGAGGCTGAACCTCTTTGTCACCGCTTTCCTCAGCTTCCGGCTAATAGGGATGTCGTAACCCGTTAGCCATGGCTCACATAGCTAGTCTGGCCTAAGGTAGCTCCCTTATAAGACTGGAATAGCTTTTAAGATAGGAATCTGACAGAGATTCATCGAAAAATGACATGTTCATGTAGCACTGTCCTCGCGAAGAGGCCATGTTTAGTAGGCTAAAACGCCAGCTAGCTCACCTCTTGGTTGGTAGATAAGACCTTATGAGACCTAATCTTAGTTTTCCTCTAATAACATCGACAAGTAGACACTTGCCCTGGCACCCGCCTCATGAGCAAGAGGAAGAACATCCACAACCGGAACAACTTTATCTGATCTGGAGTCCTCTTGAAGAGACCTACTTTCTAGCGTGAAAACCTCGTTTCGATGCTCTATCAGAATAGTATTTATGATTCCACCTCAACTTAGATTATTAGAGTCTAGTAATAAGATCGATGAAGAGGGAAGCCCGCCCTATTGAGAGAGTCTTCCTCAGCTTGCAGCTAGGCTCTCCACTCCGGCATAGCAGCCTTTTTGCTTGCTTCTTCCTAGACTGGATAAGAGCTTACGGGAGCAGTTAAGCGTCTAAATCACTCATTCGATTTGAGGGACCCGGAACTCACGTTTTCTAAATAGTTGGCCTTTGAATGTCCACCCCGCTGGGACTCCGATACCTGCCTCCCTGACAACATAGCTTTGCTAGCCCATACGGCCGACTTTATAGCACGAAATCTCTTGTTTGCCGCCCCCTTAGGAAAATCATACAGCAAGGTCCTCGAACTCGCGATTTCCTTTTAACTACTTTTGTCAAATAGAACCTCTTAAAGTGGTTATGCCTTATATTCCTTTCTTCCTTTGCCCAGTCGATTGACTTTCTTTCACAAGTAGGTCTGACTCTCTTCTGAGTTAGCTCTTCTTTTGACTTAGAGTTGTTACAGAAGTGGATCGATTCGATCAAGTGGATAGATTAGATCCTTTCAAGGGAGTCTATGTCAAGTGAACGACTAAAAAGGAATCAAAGAAGCGGAGCTTTTGAGTAAAGAATGGGTCACTCGTGAAAGAGATGGATCAACGTCTGGCCATTTTATTAAGCCTTGGCCCGGCCTTAGCTTATGAGTTAACCTTTTCTTAAAAAGTACTTGTTTGAGCTCTTGATAGGAAAGGACAGAGTAGCCTTAGCTCTTAGCTACCTTATAAAGGTAAGACTTAAAATTGCATATAGGACACCTAAAAAGGAAATTCCTTTGAAAGTAAGTCAGAATGGAAGATTCATATGGAATTTCTATTACATTTCCTGTGCCTGAACGAAAGTCATTAGTTAACATGAGGGTGCCGCATCCAATGCATGAAATTCCGCCTTATAATAAGTGGGAGATTCCGGGGGGGTTGTTGAGTCCCAGGCGTCCGAGGGAGTTTCGTCCAGTTGTAGCGGGTTAGTATCGGCCTAAGAGACCGTTGGGGGAGAGAATCTCCTGTTCGGCTTATGGAACAAAGAGAAGTGAACTGATTCAAATAAGCGAATGATGCCCGGGAAAAGAGGTGAAAGTCGGGTTTCAGAGGCTAAGGGCCTAGGGAATTGGATATACAAAGCTCTCTCGCGCTATCCTACGCAGACTTTAATAGGAAATTAATAGACAAAATTCGGCTTGCACTTGGGAAGAGGTTGGATCAGTAGTTCACTTAGAACTATAAAGGCTAAAACCCCCTTGTTGAAGAGGAAGAGAAACCTGATATTGCTCTTTTAGCTGGGCTGCCTTCGAAAAATTGTGCGCTTGTGACGAGAAAACAAGACTCGCCCATACTATTTAGAAGTAGAAGTGGAATTCCGTTTTCTTTACTTACATGACTTAACAAACTTTCTTCCTCCAACGGATAAAGAAGGAACTACTTAACTTATCCTAAGAAAGAGGATCAGACGAATCCGGCCTTGTCGATCCTATTAAAGACTCCGGCGTACGAGCTAGTTCACAGCTTTGATCGTTTAGCAATGGCGAAAGCTACTTTAGCCCGGTTTCGTGCTTTTCCGCTACGCTTGATTGAAATGTAGAAGATGATTAGTTGGAATTCGGGAATTGGGCTCAGCATTTGGGATTTAAGAATAGTTGACTCCGATTCTTCTGGTCCCGGCAAGCCTTGCATTTGAATTCCTGTTGCTATGAGCTCCCGATTGGGGGGTTGGGACTAAATCAACTGCCAAGCATAGCACTTTTCTAATGCGGCGTAGCTGGATATGATCCTTCTTCTTTAAAAAAACCTGGTGCCAGCGGTAAAGGGGGTTGAGCGTCTTGATTCGGCCAAAGACTTAGGCCTCTTCGAGGCGCCTTCGATCAGTCAACATAAGAGTAAACTGGGGTTATTGCCTCTGCTCTTGAAACGAAGTCTGCTACTAATACCTAGAACTAGTCCTAAGTTAGGAGCTTCAGATCAAAGTGCTGCAGGAAATGCAGAAGTAAATTATTTTCCAATTGGAAATATGTTAGAATTCGCTAACTCAGATTCGCTACCTAGCCCTCTTGGCTTTGACATTGTCAGACTCTTTCTTTGCTGCATCATCCCCTGGAGTGGGACCTTTTTTTATTAAGAGACTCTGGCAGGAACCCTGCTCGTTTCAACATTGGAATTTAGAATTTGTCATCTTATTTAAGTGGATCCCCCAGCGGGCTATATTTATACTATACGTAAAAGACCTCATGCGCGAGTAGAAGGCTTGAAGACCTCTTCTCTTATCTAACATCTTAAGGGAATACTCTTTTCATTTCATTTTTAGAAGAAAAGGATCTCTAAGACAGAGACTTTCTCTCCCACCAGTCAGGACGGGTCATGGTAAAAATAAATGATATCTGTAAAGTTATACTCGCTACTAAAGAAAGAAGGTCGAAGCGAAGGAGTCACAAACCTTCAACTCATTGAGGAAAATCTTATCTTTCGATACTATTTGCTCTTGACGTAGTGGCGACCATTTTTCTAAGACTAAGGACCGATAGACGAGACGAATGCGCCCCGTGATGTGATTAAGAGATACTTCTCTTTTTATCTAACAGATTTTTTTAACTTACTTAGTCTGGAAACTAAGCGCTTCAACCGATGTCTTCACACTCCATCCCCGGAGACCTTCTTTCGTCTACCCTTTCCTAGGACCCCCTCTCAGGTCGATCTGGTTCACTCGTTGCATCAGACCTTCCCTCAACAGAAAAAAATCTTCAAATAGCTGATGCCGGGTAAGAATTTCAACCAGCTCATCTTATACCTACCGACCGAGTTTGGGGGAGCTCCGACTTCTCCTTTTCTAGTGCGGAGCTCATATTCTTTCATTTCTCAATTTCAATAGTTCGGTCCCTTTCCGCTTAATTGCCTTTCTCAACTCAACTCTCGTGGCACTGACCGTAACATCAAGATCTGAAACTCGAATAAGGTTATACTCTTTTAGTTTGCGGTCTTGCCTCGGCATCTGTCTTGTCCGTCTGAATGATGTCCCAATGGAATGGTTTGCTCTGCCTAAGGTCGAGTTACTTTCTCTTGTTTTGACTTGAACGCACGTGACTCACTTGCCCGAAAGAGTGCTTGAACATAACTAAGATTCTCTCATAACGAGGGGGTTAGCCTATGAATACAATTAGCAAGGGGGAAGGAGGATCTCCACTCATTTCATTCATTCAGTGCCTGCGGTGAGGCGCGACCCACAACAAACGAAGGGGGAAAGGAAAGCTTGCTTGCTGTAGCCCTATTTTTGTAGACTAGACTTGGTAAGCCTAAGCTATTTAAGTAGGCTCTCGAGAAGGGCAGGCTCGCTGCTTCGCCAGAAGCGACGAAGGGGGGCTGGGGAAGGGGAGAGTGGCCGAGTGGTCAAAAGCGACAGACTGTAAATCTGTTGAAGTTTTTCTACGTAGGTTCGAATCCTGCCTCTCCCACTTGTTTGTTGTAGACTTCAGAGAAGAGAAAGGAGGCATTCGTCAGCGTAGGAAGGCCAACTGAGCCAAGCTCTTTCTTTTTTTTGCCGTGAAGTGCAATTGTATCGTATGTTAGTTAGAGAGGTTGGCGAACTACTACGATCTATAGATTCCCCATCTATATCCAATCCCAACGAGAATAGAAGCGAGTTGCTTCCGGCTTGGCTTGTAGTCGTAGTCTTTTAGCTTATGTAGTGGTCAGCCTTCCCACATGCACGCGCCCGCCAGAATGCCTCCTTGGTTCGGGACGAAGCCAATACATACGATAGGCGAAGGAAAGCCCCCCAATAGCGCCTGGGGAAGGCAAGTTTGATCGAGGATTGGAGAGGAGAGGTGGAAGAAAAGGCTCGGGATGGATTTAGGAGTCTTTGTGCGAGCCGTATGCGGTGAGAGTCGCACGTACGGTAACGAGGGGGGTTCGCGTCTATACGTGTAGTGTGGTGGTTGGGCCTACCCACCCTATTTGTTCCATGATCTATGGGTCTACTGGAGCTACCCACTTCGATCAATTAGCCAAGATTTTGACCGGATACGAAATCACTGGTGCTCGATCTAGTGGTATTTTTATGGGGATTCTATTTATCGCTGTAGGATTCCTATTCAAGATCACTGCGGTTCCTTTTCGGGCGGCTGTAGGACGGACGGCCGCCTATAGGTGGTAGGGTAGGGTGGGTGGTACCGCTCTGCGGCCAATCTTCCCCTCTAACGCGGGCCGGGCTTAGAGCGCGTGAAACTCATCACTACCTTGTAAGGGCGTTGAGACCATAGCATGTTAAACGAGAGCGCCGCTTTCTCTGTAGTGTTGTCACACAGCTGCCCGCCTAGAAGAGCTACTCGCTCTGTAGTGTTGTCACACAAGATAAGCACGCCGCCCGCCTGCTGGCCGGGCGAATCGAAGTTATCTTCCGGTCAACTGTCCACCCAGTCAAGTGCAAAAACACAGTAGAATCACGCAACGCACGCTGCTGGTGTGCTTCCTGCCCGCGAGGAAAGAAGAGCGACAAGGTTCAGTTCAGATTTTACTGTTTGCAGCATGGGAGCGGATTACCCAACCCAATAAATCCCTGGGAACAATGAAAAAAAAAGATATCTCGGTAACGAAAACTATAGGGGGCTGTATTGGCGAGATCCAACGGTGAACAGCTGCCCAAAAGAAAAACCGCCTGGAAGTCCGAGGACCTTTAGTACCGTACCCTACCCCCGAACCAGCTGCCTTCGCGCCAAGCAAGACCGCCCTTGTCCCTTTCCTTTCTCCATTCCGCCTCCTTCCTTCTTTGCTTTGTTCCAAATAGAGTCTAAGGCAAAGCTAAAGTGGTTCGTATGCCTACTTTACCTACGAAAGGGAACGCACTTTGTTTCGTTTCCGGGTTTATGGATTGGATTCCGTCAGTGTCACGACATAATCAAAAGGAAGGGAAGGAGTGAGGCTTTGGTTACCGGCGAACGCTTCCAAAGGCGACCCTCTCCTCGTTCCACCCGCAGGCCTATTGGGATAGCAGCCTTCGGGCTTTGCCTGCCCTTTTAATATAGAATTCCGGCTCGGCCCGGGAAAGCGCTGGCAACAACAGAAAGGAAGGGGTCCATGTAGCTGCTGCGCCCGCCCCCTTCTTAGTAAATGGGGCAGCAGGTTCGGCATCTACTACAAAATAAAAGAGAGAATCCACTTCAGATAACCACGCCTCTGCTAGGCAGCGTGTGGAATGGCCGAGAGCGGACCTTTTTGGATATATAATCCAAGTCGAGAGTGGAGTTACGGGAACAGACAGCCGTATGATGGAAAACTACTTTCACGTTCGGTTCAGAGAGAACTTTTTTCGTTGAGAATTCCTCGTTCCCTTTCGTGTGAATTCCCCAGCGGCGAATTTGAAACTTTTTTGGCCCTATCTATTCCATCTCTCGAGCCCCGAAGAAACCCCCCCTTCGGACTCCATATCTCTTTTGACTCTATATATGTGGGCACCTGATATCTATGAGGGTTCACCCACCCCGGTTACAGCATTCCTTTCTATTGCGCCTAAAATTTCTATTTCTGCTAATATTTCACGTGTTTCTATTTATGGTTCCTATGGAGCTACATTGCAACAAATCTTCTTTTTCTGCAGCATTGCTTCTATGATCTTAGGAGCACTGGCCGCCATGGCCCAAACGAAAGTAAAAAGACCTCTAGCTCATAGTTCAATTGGACATGTAGGTTATATTCGTACTGGTTTATCATGTGGAACCATAGAAGGAATTCAATCACTACTAATTGGTATCTTTATTTATGCATCAATGACGATAGATGCATTCGCCATAGTTTCAGCATTACGGCAAACCCGTGTCAAATATATAGCGGATTTGGGCGCTCTAGCCAAAACGAATCCTATTTCGGCTATTACCTTCTCAATTACTATGTTCTCATACGCAGGAATACCCCCGTTAGCCGGCTTTTGTAGCAAATTCTATTTGTTCTTCGCCGCTTTGGGTTGTGGGGCTTACTTCCTAGCCCCAGTGGGAGTAGTGACTAGCGTTATAGGTTGTTGGGCGGCCGGAAGGTTTCCACGAGTAAGTAAGGGGGACCGAAGGCAGTTCTCTGTGCACCGGACACGTAGCTTACCGAATCAGTTGCGACACGGATGGGAATGCATGCTACGAAAGATAGGGTCGAGTCTGAGACATCAACCGTCTACTCAATATCCTTGTACGAGTCCACAATCACTACACGAGATGAACCTTGGTTTGGTGAATTTAAGTTGGCATTAGGTGTAATAGGACTCCCAGTTACTGCGCGCGATCGTATACTGAGATGCTCCCCGCCGGTTGTTGGAACGACGCGAGCCGGGCCGGGCCTCGATTCAGAAAGATGAAGGGCCAAAAACTCAAAATAGGGGTTATAAATTCCCCATCTCATTGGGGGCGGAAAAAAATCGACATCTCGATGTGATACAGCCTTTTCTATTTTTGTTGGGAAAAAACGGCGAAGTCCATCCGAACCGTCCAATGAAGAATAAGAGGAGAGCAAAGCGCCAATGGCGCGCGAAGCACATGCGGAACGGGCACGGAGATAAAAGAGTGTGGAGGAGAAGCAGCCGAGCTCATTCCCTTCGCTTCCTGGGCCCAAAGCAGTGCAGTATTTCCTGGCCAAATCAAGGATTTGGGGCTTATTGCTACGCTACTTAACTATATAAAAATCCATTTTGAAATTTTTTAATATAAAGAAAGATCCATTCATCTATCCTATCCGATTTTTTTATAAAAAAGAATCGATTTCATTCAACGTTTGATTCAAAGAACTGCGCTTAGCCCCCCCGCTCATGAAAAGGCTCTGCTGCAATGGATGGCAGAGGGTCCGTAGTACCTGAAGCACTGGAGTGATCCAGTAGCCGGGAAGGGGCCTAGAAGTGCCTACTACTACACCACATACTACACTTGGCTCTACACATTTACAGAGCTAACCCCTGTCCAGTGCCTGGAAGAGCTCAGGGGGCTTCAATCCTTACTCCTTATCCCCATCTTCGCCCAGGCTAACGGGGCCTTACTTATTCAGGGGGGAGAATGGAGCCTCGAGAAGCACTGTTGAGAGTAAGATCCTTGGCTCCTCTTCATTCTCAACAGGGTTCCAAACCTTTCTTCAACATAGGTGACAACGAGCGGGGCAGAGATGGAAGAGATCGAACACGGGAATAAGAAGCAAGCTTGCCTTCCTTTTTTTATTTTTAAAATCTTTTTTATAGAGGGGGATGGAGAAAGTGGACAAAAGAGACTCGCATTTCCCAGTCGAAAGGATGGGTTCCTTTTTCGTCTCGCATTTCTCATCGAACAAATACGGGAAAAGAAAAGAATCATATTGAAAAAGCTCCTAACCCAACCCCTTACTTCGTAGAGCCGTGTATTGTAAGTGATCCGAACCTGCCCGGAGCGAGCCTCCCATAGAGGCAAGTGAAGTTGGTGAGCCGTATGATGGGCAACTATCTCCTGCGGTTCGGAGAGGACTCAGCTGTTAGTTAGTACCCCCGTGGTTTCGGGGTGGACCCTTTCACTCTATTTTATTATATACGCTTAGCGAAAAGAATGTTTTTTGATACACCTAGGACATGGATTCTATATGAACCAATGGATCGTGACAAGTCGTTACTACTAGCAATGACTTCCTCTTTCATTACTTCATCCTTTCCATATCCCTCTCCCTTGTTCTCAGTTACTCATCAAATGGCACTCAGTTCATATCTTTAAGTTCGATCATTGACAAGGTTCAAAGAAAGGGTGGGAAGAGAACAACCAAAGGCTTGCGAACATTGGGGAGTGGAATGCAAAAATGAGTCGTCATTTCTGCATTTATTCCCTTTTTTCTGCTAGGACCCTATTTTGTTTATTCCGTTTAGTGATGGGGTGAGAACACATCTCGTAGGTAATGGCTGACCTGGTTAGGTGCCCTTTCCTATAGGTAGCGATTGCCCTTGCAAAAGCGGATGCGCCTTCTCTCTTGGCTAGATCGAACTAAACCCACCT